CGGTCAAAGTCTCCACGGCCTTTTCACGCCCCTCTACTGAGGGGTGCACCATGTTGATAGGAATCGGCAAAGACCTTCTTGTACAACACGTCCTCGAAGGCAGCATTCATGGCAATCATCACGTCTTTCTCCCGAGGGCATGGTATGGCTTTGTTCTTGGTGTTGTTTAATAGATGTCGAGTGCCGCTTTTCCCCGTCCGATAATCTCCATCTGCTCTAAGTGGGCGAGCTAGAATCCTTATGTCAGGTTGGTTGTTCAAAAGACTTTCTCTTTACCCTTTGCATTTTCATCTTTTTGAAAGCCCAGACCCATTCTTCTGGATTTTCATTAGTCCTATTTCAGGTGCAAAGCCTCCTCAATAAAGACCTCTTTCTTTTCTTTTTTTCTTATTTCTCATTTTGTTGATTGAAAGAGGATAAGCGCTATCCATTGAGTAAAGGGAGGGTTTGCTACAGTGATTCGGGCGGTTGGTGGCCCCTTCGAGAGTTGCGGGTCCTTGCCGCAGCATGAGTGGTAGCTCACGCTCAAAGCTCCTCCGACACGAGTCCTAGTCGTTGCGCTGCGGTCCGTTTCCCGGCTTCGCTTGCGCGATTTGCACTTCTGATTGGTTCCATCCATCCCCGACCCTAATGAATCGAGTATGAAGGGGTCAGCCAGTCAAGCGGTTCGGGTTCTCGGTCGGTTCCCGTTCGCCTGCCCCCCTCATAGTCCATTAGTGGGTAGGGTGGTCAACTTAGAGTGCGCCCGCCTCCTCTTCAGACGTGTCCTCGACAACCTGGCGGTGTTCGGTCTCCACTTTTGGGGGTGGGAGTGCTTGGTCGCTGGGGTTTCCTTTTCTTCAACCAATTTGGTTGTGTCAGCCCGGTCTAACATTTTGTTATGAGCTGGCTGAACAAAGATGGATTGAAGGTAAGATAGATTTTAGTTTAAGTGGCATAGGACCTTCGATCAACCATGGGGCTCTACCCTTACTGAATTCATTCTATTGAAGCGTAACGTAAAAAGCTCCTTCTCATGTTGCATTTCTTTGGTTTGGAAGTTCCAGTATGTTGTCTGTGGATTTATAACAAAGGAAAGCCCCCTTATGCTATGCCATTTGATTAATTCAAATTCCGTGCAGCTCGCCACTCCCCGAGGCCAAGGACGGGGTCGAACCGTCATTCCAGGATTTGCAGTCCGATACATTTCCATTATGTTACCTAGCCAAACCCGCCACCTCATGTGCCAAAGTCAAACGGTTGTTCTTCCTTCCCCGCTCCCTCTTTTTCTACATATGCGGTGGCGGGGTACCAGAGAAGAGGGGACAACTTCTTTCTCCCTTGCCTTGCTCAACTTTCCTTTTCTGATTGAAAGTAGCAAGCCACTCCACTACTAGTACAGAGGCCAGATAGAAGGTTGCTTCCTCTATATGTTCAGGCAAAGAACATCTAGAAGCTGTCTTTTGTCTTGTCTTGTAAGCAACCATGCCTATCTAATCGAATTTTGCTTACCAAAGTGGTCTTACTAAAAGTAAGTAAGCAACCAGTTCCGTTCCAAGTGACATGGCTTTTCACTATTATTTTCCAGAGAAGGTTGCTCATCCAGCCCAGCGGATCCATTGTTTATGCGGAAGTGCGATGCGGCTGAAAAACGTAAGCCCCTATTTTTTAGTAATATTAGTAAGGTATAGGTTGGGGAAAACTCCAAAACGAAAGTTCCAAAAAAAGCTTACCTTATATTAAATATAAGTTTTAGAAAGGGGCACCCCTACTATACCCCTAAACTATAAGCTAGCGCGCAACGGCTTTTCAGCCGTTGTTGCTTGCTGCTTGCAGGCTCGACAATCTTTCTTTCGCCTCTCCCCCCTGTCTCCATTCTGATTGATTCGCTTCTTCTTTTCCTCGAAAATTGTTGATGAAAAATGACCGCTCTCATTTATTTATTTTCGCTTTTTGTCTTTGCTTTGCGGTATATTCTTCAGCTTATCTTATCTGCGAACACGAATCAGAGAAAATTCCTTCTACTTTATGATAAAAAGGGAATTGCTGTAGCGCAGCTACCGTTCGTGGCAGGGAGTTGAAAGGCTTAGCAGCAGCCATTAGCCATTCTCCTTCCTAAAGCATCACTTCAGCGGTCATTTTCCCCGACCTTCTACTCCCTACTATGAGATAGAGGAAGGAAAAGTTATGAATTGCAATGCACTATCCGAAATCCGATCTAGCCCAAATCCCCTTTCCCAACTGCTATTCGAATCTCGATCTCTGGAATCGAAACCAAGACCAACGAGCCCTCGGTCAAGCGAAAGACTTACGACTTTGAATTGAGGATCGCTAGAATCCGAAGCTCTTTCAAGTCCTCTGGGCACAAAGGAACTAAACACTACACTATTCTTTCTATCTCTTTAGTTCGAATCGAATGCTTTGATGCTCTTAATAGAGAGCGCAGTTCCAGCAGAATCCTAATCAGACTATTGCTCGTACCTAATCACTGCTTAAACCCTCGGTGAAACTGGCTTAAGCCCGACTACAGAGCCCATCTATATAGGGATAGGGATATACCACCAAACCTGTGAACCAAAGCGCATTCTAACTCCCTTACTCTATCAAGTAAGTACTTTCATTCCTTTGGAAAAAAGAAAGTCTGCTATCAAAAAAAAATCGTCTTCTGTGTGGGATGCCAGGTTCGTTAGAACCAGACTATTTCACTCCAGGTTTTGAACTGTAAACTATCTCTTCCTTCTTGACTCGCCTTCAGTCTTGATGGCTGCAAGCGAAATGGCAGCTGGCTATGTGACTAGAAAGTAAGAGAGGCACGGGAAAGCTTGCTCAACTCTACGAGCGTTAATGTCTCCTTGTTGTCAATCGCGGTAGATGACTGAACACCAAACTCAATCCCAATGCTAAAAGAAAGATCTTGACTTGTGACAGGTTCATTTGTGGTTAAACACCCTCATCTGATCTTTCTTTACAAACCCATTACTGGGGCTGATCTATCATACTTCATTTTTCGAGTAGTTGGCTCAACAAAGACAGGAATGGAAGTGATGGCGCTACTCCTTCTTTCTTTGTGGCTCGTTCGAAGCATTCTTTCGGGCACTGCATTGGAAGTCCTCCACTGCTACCTTGACTGAGGCTGGACTTATCTGATTGTCTGATTCAGCTAGTCTTTTTTTGCTATTTAGATATCGCTCTTCCTTCTCCTCTCCAGCAGGAGTTCAAAATCGTTGACGTGACATCGACCAGAATCATTGATGTGCATCTAACTGAAAGCGATCATGCTCAACCTCCTCGATTACAGTCAACTGGGAACTTTTCGATGAAGAGGGCATACGGCGTGACAATCTGTTGACATACATTTACCTTGGTATACCTCTACAAAGAGATTAGAGAAAGAAAATCATTTCACCGATAGCAATGAGAGTCACTCTGCCTGGACTTCCCAATCAAACATGGACAACGGCTACCAATATGACAGTGCAAGAGTGGAACTCGTATACTCCACTTCTTGTTAGTTAAGGTTAAGTAGAGAAGGCTACCGGCCCTGCCATCTTGCTTTACAGACCGACCGCTGGAACTGATCTTTCTTATGTCTGCTCCCGTCTTGTCGCCTCCTATTACTGGTGGGCCACTCCTGCTTTTCGTATTTACCACCGAGGACATTTCCTTTTTTTGGGACGTTATGGCAAAAGACGATGACTCTTGGAAGGAAAGAAAAGGCCATTGACTACCTCAGACCTTGCTCGCAAAGACTATCCACCTTCAGCATTTGGTACTGAGGAGAGCCAGCCATTAAGCACACACCCAAGCTAAGCAAGAGATGGAAAAAGCACACTTTTCAAACTGGGATAAAAAAGATCAGAAGGGAGATCAAAGCCCGAAAGCACCTAGTGAGCTCAGATTTCGACTGGGAAACCAACTCTATTTGGTTAAACCAGAGAAAAGAGCAGGTAACGATCTAAATGATCAAGCAACGAAATCCTCCTTTGTCGACCTGAAACTGAAGTAAAGGAGGGAATGGAGCAGGCAATGAAATTGCTTTTGTGAATCAGTTGTAGTTGCGTCCTTACTTGATCCCATCTTTGTTAGAAGAGACTTTGCTCAGGTTTGGAACCCGGCTGCTGGCATGACTGGTTCAGGAAGTGATGTTTTCCAACGGTTTCCTGATAAATGGAGGTGACATTTGCATCTTCAGCAAATTTCTAGAGAACTCTTGAGCGAGAATCTTGCAGTATTAGGATTTTGGACAGGCATTGAAAATGTCAACATTAAGGAAATGGGAGAGGCTAATGTGATTCTGAGAATTAAGATTGTCAGACAGAAGGACGGGTTAACCTTTCTTTACCCAGTCGAGTTAAATTGAAAAGATTCTCAAGAAGCTTAATCACTTCGAGTGTGCGCCTGCTCCAACTCAGCTTTTAAGGAATCCAATGATCCCAGTATCAATCAAGTTGATACGGAACAAAGCCTTTTAGATTTGAAGCTATGTAGCTCAACTGAATATTCTCAGAAATGGGGAGTCTCATGTACCTCATGTATTGTACGAGACCAGACATAGCTTTTGCTTTGGAGATGTTGAGCAAGAACTCAAGTAATCCAGGGAAAGAGCAGTGGAGTGCTCTGACCAGAGTTATGAGTTAGCTAAGAGGTAAAAAAAAAATGGATTACATGTAGCACTGAGGTTTTGAACCCTGCTGTGATCGAGGAGGATTACAGTGACGCGACTGGAATTCTGATCATGAATATTCCAAGTCGGTGTCTGCCTGGGTCTTCACCATTAGGTAGAGGAGCAATTTCATCGAAAGAAAGTGGCAGACAGACATAACTCATTCCTTCATAGAATAAGAGTTTATTGCATATACCTCTGCTTGAAGAGAAGTAGAGTGGCTCAGGAACATATTTGTAGAAGTACCAATATGGAGCAATTGTTGCCGGCCTAGACAATATATTGTGACAATAAAGCTGCCATGCTGAGATGGTACAGTTAGTGTTACAATAGTTAATCCATACTAGTGTGTCTGATGTATGTGAGAGGGATTTTTACTGATGGAATATTTCCAGTCAGTATGTGGAGTCCAGACGAGATCTGGCTGATCCCGTGTCAAAAGGCCTTGGCAAGGACTTAGTGTCCAGAACATGGAGGGGGATGGGAAAAGTCCATAGTTAGTTGTACTTTACGGAAACCTAACCCGGTGATATTCTCCTAGGAAAAATTGAAAAAAGAAGTAAATGTTACAATTGGTGAGAAGCTACATGAGTCAATTTGCATTCTTCCCTCCCTCAGCTCCCTCAAAAATGGCTCGAGCAGGACGAGCAATCTCCGTTAATTATCCATTGCTTTTCCTTTTTTTTCCTTTTCTTTTGTTGTACTTTTTTCCGAAAATGCGTTTCAGAAAACGTGTGGGCCTATCTTAGCTCCTCCGCATGCTACTTACGTACTTACGATGCGCCTCCTCTTCATGCCGTAGCACACCTATATAGCATAGCTGAAAGCGGATATAGGAAAAAAGAGCTGTTCCCATTCCCATAGCAAACAGAGAAAGATCTCGTACAACACCACCATAGATATTTCGTACGCACATTGAGATCGGATGATATCATGTGACCGTTCCAAAGAATAGCAAGAGAAGCAGAAGAAAGAAACACTAATGCAAAGAGGGGGAGGTCAACACTTCAATCCTCCTCCCGGGAAAAGAGTTTATTAAAATAATCACGGTCTCTAACACAACATAACTCTGGGCAATGACAGACTTTTGAAGTGTAGCACTGATCTTTGATCACCTTGATCAAGAAAGATTGGTTGGAAGTACTTTCTTTTTCAGGTTATTGCATAAACAGGAAATCTAGTCAAAAAGCACTAATAACAGCACTTACGTCGTTCTATCAAAGAGCGGATACGCATTCAGTTAGCTTTCTTACAGCAGATAGGCTCACAGCGGATACGACAAGACCGGTTATTCACTCAGCAACAACAGCGCATTCAATAGCAGCATTCGATGCTTCTTCCTTATTCTATTTGTAAACAACCGACCGAGGGGAAGTAAGCATGAAGCCATAACTGCAAGAACCACAGCGGACCAGTAGGATTGGCGAAAGAGTCTTGCAACAGTCTGTACAGGCCCCTTTACAAGCAAGCTAACAAGAATAGAGCAAGTGCCATTCTTTTACCTGAATTACATCCACCCTTGGCCAAGTTGAAGCACTCTGAAGTCATCCTCAGGGAAGGCGAGCAGAAAGGCTAAAAAGAAAGGAAATCTAAGCAACTGAACCTGCCAACTGGCTCTATCTCCAAAGCCGAAGATTCAATTTCACCGCTAACCGTAATCAAAGTTTTGATCTCTCCTAAGACTCTTTCAAGCCGAAAGGAGATATTCTACGAGTCGCCGACCTTGAACCTTCGGAGAATTTTCCCGAAAAAGATCCAAAAGTCACTTCTGGGCGTTTTGATGCTATTACTTAGGCTACTGCTATTCATTTTTTATTGTCAACTTCTAGGATAGACGAAAGATTCTCAAGTAGGTTCAAATCCTACTTGGGGAGCTTCCCTTAACATTACTACTCGGCGAAAGAATAAAAGGGGAATTGATTCGTAACACGAATCGCCGGATGTGATTCGATAGATGAATAGGTATTGATCAGGCTATAACTCTGGTCGAAGATTACAATTCCATGCAATGAGGGCTTAAGCCTTTGAATGTCCGGGAAGCATCTCTTTGTTCTTTAGTTATCCAAAGCAGTGGTCTTAAGCATATAAGTCCAAAAAGTCTAAGGGGATGGATGCTCATAACTTAGGAAGTAGATTAAACAAATGGGAGAAGGCGTTGGTGACAAAGCTATTTCGTCCGTCAATTAACGAGAAATAAGCCGTCCCCCCCTAGAAGGGCGAGGCAATCCTTCCATCTCCAATCATGTGGGGGATGCCCAGACCAAAGTACCGACCCAAACGTGGTATGGATCTAAAAAAAAAAGCTAGCAAGACGTCAGAAAGAAACTTATCTGAATAGCTACCTGCTGAAAGGAATAAGACAAGCATTGAACCGTAAACAGGTTCGACTGACGGAGGAGAAAGAGACATTCATCTGTATTGTCAGAACAGATCAACGAAGGCATACCGTGCTACCGGGGATGACGAGAGCGCGCCGTGCTGTATGGAGGAAGGCAAGAAAGCTCTACCCATGCCATCCAATCGAGCCCCAACCACTAACCTCAATCCACACTCAAGAATGCTCATATATAGTAACCACCCATCTTAGTCTTTGGCTATACATACAGTAGTTCTAAGCAACCATAAGTAAGCTGATTTCGCACATCACATAACCGAAAGAGGTCGGAATTCGTGTAACTCAGGAAATGGGACAAAACAAAACCATTTTGTATAATTAAGTGGGACTTCCTTCCGTTTGAAAAAACTTTCTTATGCCTTATGTTAACAAAGTGAGAGCCGAGTCTTTCCTTTGATGAAAGCACGAGGTGAGCTGCAATACTTTCTTATCTTCCTCTATGCAACCGAAAGAAAAGTTCTATTGGCATATCGGTTATCGGTTGTATCTTAATTCAACGAGAAATACTGGCTAATGGAAGTACTTACTTAGCCTACCGAGCCTATCAATAATAGAGAGGCGGGCGGGGAGCCAGCTAAGCCATATTTACCGAGTAGAATGAATGCATGTGGATTGGACGGCGGATCAGGGCAAGTAAAAGAGCATGTGAAGGCAGAACTAGTACAAAGACCCATAAGAGGGCTTTTTCTAGCGCTCAAAAATCGGCAATTGAATTGAGAAGGTTTTCCGCGGGAAGGGCTAGTAGAAGAAGAGGCTACGGGATTCGCACACTAGCAGGGCCAATCAGCGAAACTTTTACAAAAAGACTAAACAAGGAATTGACTGAATAGGACACGAGCGGGTACTTTCAAGCCTATGTGACCAATGCACTTATGCTGCCTTCACTCAAACACTTTCAAAGAAGCAAGGGATGAAGGGGAAGAGTTGCATACTGAAATCGATTCACTAAGCTAGCTTAACTCTTAAACTACCTGAACTAGAGAAGCGGTACGAGCTACTAATAGGCTTACTACAAAAGGCTATTTGAGATCCTTTTTCAAGGCTCAAGGTACTCTGACCTATGAGACCGATTAAGGAAGGGGAACTAATTCCATATATCGATTAACTGCTTGCCAACCTATCCCTAGACCGACGGATTGACCTGCTGACCCCACTACTTCATTGACTTCACGGACCTTGTTTTGATTTCAATCACTGACTTAACCAAATCAAAGACCAGATATAAGTGGTGAACGAGAACGACCGTCCCTACTCGAACCGGAAAATGTTGATTGACCGTTCCCATCGTGACCCAGTTCCTTTGTTTGCTTGTGCGCGTGTTGCCTATTCAAAATACGAGGTGAAAGAGAAAGGAGTACGAGGTTCATAACTTCTAGACAAGGGGATTCATATAGGCCAATACGCTTATTCCGATTATGACGATTGCGATTGATTGAAGCTCCCGCTGGTGTATCTGGAAAAGCGAAAGAAAAGACTGACAAAAGGCTCATCAAGTAATGTCGCAACTTTTGTACTGCTCACATTAATGCGAGGCATTCCTTCTCAACAGGAGGATATCGGTCTTCGGCTCCGACCATCATCCGACTGAGGTAATCTATGGCCCTATCTTTTTCTTCGTCACCCGATTCCTCTCCTGATTACTTTTCTTTATTGCTGCCCATAGTACTTCCAAAAAAGGGTACCCATTATGTCAAAGGACAAGGGCAAAGAAAGGCTATGTGGTCCCGAAAACTCCTAGTCTTGATAGGCCCCTTCCTTTCAAGAATTCAGTTGAAGATTATTATGAAGAGTTTTTGGCAAGACAAGAAATCCACCATAAAGGGATGAAGCATAAGATAAGACGACTCACAGGGGAGAAGATAAAATATTCGGAGGAGAATGAGACCCTCTATCGGGAATGGGTGATGTATGAGGAAGAGAAGCAAGGAAAACAGTCCATTTCGGATTCTGTAAGAGGAAAAGCACTGACCGCTTATGCCGCGAAGAAAGAAGAAAGAAAAGGAAACTCTCTTAACTTACCTGGCCCAAGCCCAAGGGGGTTAACTAAGATCTCTTCTTTCCACGGACCGACTCTAACTAATCCACTCCTACTAACAGGAAGGGTAAAGGCAGACCTCGTCCTACTTTCACTCTACTGTTTCATTGGTAATTCCCTCTGTGCTCTACTGTCTTTCGTTCACTCTTTAGTTGACATGGAAGCTTTAGTGCCACGTTCAAGCTAAAAAAAAGCAGTGAAAGCAAGTCAAGCAGTGCCAGATGCTGATGAAATAGCGGCTTAAACGGATCCATCTTCTTGAATTGAACTCCTACCCGGCGGTGACATCGCTAGCCTTTGGGCTTAGTTAAGACTGATTTCTTCCTGCCTTGGTCACATAGACTTGACCTGCTCCTGGGCAACAGAGAGAGACAAGAGCTTCCTCTATAATAAGCAAATTTTTTTCTATTCTTTATCACCCGAAGGAACTGAACTACCTTTCGCCTCATCTCTTTCACTCTGCTCTGGTTAAATGAAAATGCCACTTTGCGGTAAGACATTGAATTGGATGGTTGGTTCCTGCTTTCAGTAAGGACTATGCTTCTAAGCCCTTCCTTCTTCACTATCAGGCATCAGAGCCTATTCTATTCTCTACTCTCTACCAGCTGATGAAAATGAAAGAAGATCGGAGTCGTGAACAGTAAAAGCAGATTCTTGACATCACCTTGCATCAACAGGAAGTCCCGCATCTGAAAGTCGAATCCCTAAAGGCTCATCCCGCGCTTGGGTACTTGACTTTGACTACGCTATTCAAAGCAATCTGCCCAAGGAAGGCTAGCTAGTCTAGTCTAATGCTAGGCTAGGTGATTCCTCTCTATCAATGACTGAAGCTTAATCCAGAGAGAGAGCTCACTATACCACCAGGTTGCCACATTTGCTTATGAAACAATAACGGCTTATCCCGAGGAGAACTGCGCATAAGTCTGATTTACCAAGGCGTTCTAGGTTCTCTATTTTGACTAACTTCCTGGCGGTTTGCAAACTGACGGCGAACCGAGTCTAAGAAGGATTCCTCTTGTGCCGAACCTATGGTTCAACACTCAAGATTAGGGTAGGATCGGGCAAAGTTAGGATACGAGAGAGAAGACTATCTGGGGGTTGATAGTAATCTCATACCTTTCGGTAGTATTTTTTCGAGGTAATACAAAAATTCACTGTCCTCCTCTCTTCTTAGACATCGAAATCGAAAGTCACATCACGGGAAGCAAGTCAGCATACAAGGCTTTCCGAATCCCATCGAAGAAAAAGCGCCAATCGCTGGAAATGGTATGGCCTATTGAAAGACCTATCCTTCCGTTTGAAACTCTCGGAAGACTTCTCCGGGCTATAGTAATGACTAGTCCTTATGGACTTCTGGCTAACTAAAAGAATAAACATTACCTTCCCCTGCCCGCAACCTCTTGAATCAAGGACAGCGTGCCCGCCAAAGAAAGACTTAACGGCAGATTCTGTTGAAGGGGCGTAAAGCTGACGAAAGAAGGAATCCGCCAATCACTTCATTCAAGCTTTGTAATTCCCCAATCGCTCTAAGGAGACATTAGCATTAGGAAGATAGAAGGACCTTGGTCACGCTACCATAGGTGATGGTATTATGACTGTTAAGGGTCAAATTGGAGCTTTTTCCTGGTCGACCTGGTGGGTCTTCGAGTGGCGCAAAGAAAAGTCCTCTCCTGGGCTCCCGCTCCGCACCTTACTAATGGTTTAATAAAGATTCCCACTAGAACTGAGGAAACCATTACTAGTGGCTGATGATGGAGCGGATCGAAGCACTTCTTCGCCTGGACCACTCCTTTGATAGAATATTCCAAATCGATTTTGGGGAAGAACCCCTCCAAGAACATGTGTCGCGCCACCTCGTACTCCGTACAAAACCCCTAGGCGTAGCGTATTTACAAGAACGAATCATCTCAATATTCGATGTTGTAATTAAGGGTTTGTATTCCCTTGGTCTAAGCAGCCAATCCAAATTTTCCGTATACGTCAAGGAACTCTGTATACAATAATTTATATGTGGGTGAAGCCAAAAGCATACTATGAGGAAGGTAAATGAGTATAAGAAAAAAAAAGCATGGCGAGGGTTTTCTGAGATGGAGAAAGTCATTGCCTCTTCGATCGAGAATTTCTTGATAGGCCTCAAGTGCCTACTTGTGGGCAATGCTCCTAGTAACCCAATCGACTTGGGGGAACCGGGGGTGTTTATGCGAGCGGTCATAAGCGCTTCCCGTGGCGATCTTATCACCGTCGGGCGCCTATCCGTTAGATACCTAACAAATTTAGGATTCATTGGTGTTCCATATGCGGAGGCTGGGGCCAATACCTCTCTCCGTGGGATTGGATAGAGGAACATCTAATTCAGGGCGATCGGTCCCTTGATCCCTCTCGTGCCAGCAACACGGGTCCCATCCAAAAGGTCTGGTGGGATGGATTCGTTACACTTTTTCTGCTCGCTCGTCCCGTGCTCGCCATAGATAGATAGATAAGGGGGTTGAATCTTGTCTCATTCTCTCCTCCCCGATGCTATTACCCTTCCGGGTTGAGTCGGGAAGTGAAATGAAATGGCACCAGCGCAGTGTCTCCTCAAAATCCCAATATAGGACCGTTCTTCCCTCTTCCCCTTCAAAAGACCCGAAACAGCAGGAACCGTACAAGAACGAGTCAATTGAATAAGCGCAACTGGAAACAGTCAGTCTTACTTGCTCCATTAGTAGGTCTAGTCTATATGGAACTCGTCTATTGCTTTTAGTAAACATAAATAGGTCTATTGGTTGGCTGTATTCCTCACCTGTCAACTCGCAAGCAAGCATTCGTTGTCTTTTGTCACTCAAGTTAGCTATCCATACCGTAACCGTAGTATGGAAGGTTTTCTTTATTGACCACGCACTCAAGCCATTTCCCCTTACCACAAAAGCATCGGCAATGGGCATTCACCCTGCAACAGCATACCCGCGCTTAGGAAAGAAAGCAAAATCAAGAGAATACGAGTTCGGGCTATGAATCAGAGATGGCACTAGCCCCATTGATTCTTTAGCCCATGATCTTATAATACGCAATAGATTGAGTAGTCATCACGAGATCAGCAGCGTACAGGACAAGTCCTTCTTTTCGTTCGGGTTCCAGAAGGTCTGATCTGAGGCCTCGAGGAATGAGTGAAACTTCCCTTTCTTAAGGAATTGAGTCAGAGATCACAGTAGATGGATAGATGAATAGAGAAGATTACCGCCCAAGCCATCAAGCAATCAAAGAAGTGTAGCCAACGTCAGGGGTCATCCCCGAGTGGACGAGCAGAAGGAGATCCCACAATGCAATTGATCTTCGAGCCTCGGCTAGAAAGCCTGGAGAAGTCTTAGCTGCTACCTTACCTGATTCTTCGTCTTCTCTCAGGGCAGCTCGGTACTCAAGGGGGAGAATCGATAGTTGTTCTGTTAAAGTAGTGGTAGGTGTAGGAGTTGCTGCTTTCAAGAATTAGCCCCGACCAATCGTCTTCCCTGTGAGCTGATCCTACGCAAGACACCCAGTGTGAGAAAAAGTGATAGTACAACCATGATCAAAAAGTTGTCCAAGAGATAAGAAGTTCATAGCAAGCCGTGGAACATGAAAGACTCCAGTCAACGAAAGACTAGGAGAAGAACATGAAGAAAACATATTACCAACAGAGGAAAGAGATAAGGCAGTCCCATCAGCAGTAAATATAGAAGAGGAGGAAGAAAAGGGGGTAGACTTGGTGAGAAGAAAGACATTACCAGTCATATGGTTTGATGCCCCTGAATCGATCAACCAAGTAAAAGAATAAGTACCTGAAGGGAGTGCAGAAGACATAGCATGTATGAAGGGAATCCACTGCTGAATCATCTCGGGTGGAACCGCAGGTGAAGCCACAGAGGATGATGGAGCAGATCCGACATTAAGGACAGGCACGGCATCTGCAGGAGTGACAGGAACTTCAGTAATGGCGGAAGCACTTGTCTGAGAGGAAGTTGGATACTGAGACTGAGTCTTCTTCTTTTTTGGGCAATTGAACTTCATATGCCCCAGTTCTTTACAGTAGTTGCAGCGAACTGAAGACATTTTGTCTTAGGGCGGAAAGTGGACCTCTATTCCGTGGCCCACGAAAAGAGGAGGAGCGCTCAGCCTTGGCAGCAGCTAAAACAGAATCCATACTGCCTAAGGATGCAGGCACCTGCGAGGCTAACCGGGTCTCTTCCGTAATCAACTCAGCTAAAGCAGCATCAACTGTCGGAAGGGGAGATCGATGAAGCAGAGAACCCCTGAGCTGCTCGAACTCAGGGCGTAGGGCCATAAGGAACTGCATAAGCGGGTCTCGTTCCTGTGATCCTAAAAATCTGTGCTGCCGCACCCAGCAAACTCCGGCTTTCGAGCCTACACCCTCTATTCTCATTCGCTGCTGGAATTCGACCTCCGTTGATGGATGTGCTTGGCCGGAAGGGTCCTACACGGGGTCAATAGCTAGAAAGCTCCTTTGGGAGAGCAAGCTTCGAGATTCACTCGGCTATATATCCGCAGGACCTGCTCGTGATCTTGACTTAGGAACGAATTCTCCAAGTGCACCCTCTTCCTTCCTTGCCTGGCTTCTTAGCCTATCCTGCTCCTACAGCTGCTAGGAGTTACATGAGTAAGGGGTTCAGCCCTTCTTTACGTTTACGTGCCTATATCACGAGTTTACAGCATGCTGTCTTTTATGGATGGCTTCTCCGCTTACAATCAAATGTTGATGGCAGAGGAGGACAGAGAAAGGACATCATGAATAACTACATAGGGCACCTTCTCCTACCGGGTCATGGCCTTTTGACTTCAAAATGCCGGAGCAAGATATCAAAGGGAGCTGAACCCTTTATTCCACCAACTTATGCACAAAGAAGTCGAAGTATACGTAGACGATATGATCGCAAAGTCCTGGGAAAGAGAGGATCATCTATTTAATTTAAATAAGCTTTTTTACCGTCTCGGGAAATAGAGGCTGCGATTGAACCCTCAGAAGTGCCTTTTTCTTTTTGGTCCAAAATCAGGAAAGCTCTAGCTTTTTTCTCAGTCAGAGAGGGAGTGAAATCCCGACAAAACAAAGGCTATTTCGTATATAAAGAAATAGTGGATCAAGGCTCAAGGTAAGTACCTAGGTTGAAGGTGGCGACTGCTTGCTCGATGCGAATGAATAGCCTACTTTCTTTCGTACCCAGGAGAATGGGAATTTTCCAACTGACCTTCAGAGATGGGAATCAACTTGCCTGCTTCTACGCGTTTTCCTTAAGCGCTAGTTCTGCTTTCACTGGATTCTAGAAAGGCAGTTAGTTCTTTGACCCCAGGAGAGGCAACTCAATAGGAGCTGCTATAGAATCCGAATCTGGCTTTGCTGCTTTCAAGCTTGACTTTCTTCTTTCTGGCGTGACTGCTTTCTTTGCTAGATGGGATCGAGCCCACATCTGGCTCAAGAGAAGCAAAGGAAAGAGAAGAGGTGCGTAACGAAAGCGAGGTACGTGCCAATTCCCTATTACCTAGTGTAACAATCCCTTTATGTATATAAGAGCTCAACTTTCTTGTAATTGTATATTTGAGCTATGAGCTATTACCCCTCCTGGGACAATGGCAATAGCAATAAAGGCCCTAGAAAGAAAGGTAGGGCGAATGGTGATCCGCCTGCAACCAAAATGACTCGCTCGACAGAAAGGACTGGAATGATAACAGCCCTAAAAGCTGGGATAGAAGAAAATGCATTGAACTTATTAGCTCACTCAACGAAGACGGAAAAGGAAGTCATAGGGTAAGACTAAACAATTTGTGAGATAGGGGCATGCGTAGTAAGACGGTTGGTTTTGCTTACGGTCTGTCTTTAGAACTTTCCTTTGATGCGGCATTACTAACTGCTATTAGTTAACCCGAAGGGGCGTAGCGTTTGCTTCAAAGTGTCTATATCCCCAAGGCCGATGAAACTCTCTCAAATTACGAATATTGCATTACCTAATTTATCCTTCGTAGTCGTAGTGATTTCAGACTTTCTAGTATGGATATCTTGAAAAAGGCTACGCTCCTGTTATTTTAAATCTCCTATTAAAAGCGCTACGCACTTCAACTAGTTCTATTCTTCGCATCTTGCTTGCCATGGTTGCACTCTTTCTCTCTAGCTGTCTGAAGTGAAAGAAATTGCCTTGTCTAAGACATGGGGGGAGACAGAATAAATTCAATTAGCTGCCCCTTTCCTTCAACTCTTCCCCTAACATAGATAGCACTGGGTCCAGGGGCTTTTCTTCTTGCCTCGGCATCTGTCTTGTACGTTGGTGTTGGGTACGCGAAGGCTTCTACTTTTGCTTCTAGCGCTGGCCTCTGAGTCTATTCTCAACCCCCCTCGTCCGATCGCATGAGATGCAGCTCGTGGATCTATTCCAAAGAAGTCCCCCACCATGAAGGCATTATGAAAGGACTATACTCCTACGGCTGGTACAGGACTCGACTCCGCAAAAGCAGCTGGTCACAAGAGAGGTTTCAACTTTCATTCAATCATTTGGTTCTATCAAACTCCTCTTTCTTGGTCCTGAGGATGCCAACTCGGTAAGAGATTCTTTCTATGCGGAAGCCAACAGAGTCTAAAGGACCGTCCGTCCAAAGGTGTTTGAGGTTTGATTCTCAGAATAAGAGGGCTTCCAAGCCAGGCAGGCAGTTCTCTCTTGTTCCCCCCTCGCCGGGAGATGTTCCATTCTTCCCACGGGTATGGGGATGTCTCCACAAGTAGGATTCATCTATCAATTGTCTCTCGAAGGAAAAAAAACCTCGTACCAAGGACAGGTAATGGCAATTAAACTCGGGCCTTGCTATTGCTTATCAACTTCTTATGAAAGTGTTCTACCGCACACATATCAAGAGGCTACTCGCCAGCTTCTTCCTACCCTCGCCTTGTGGGGACGGCAGGTTTTCTGCCCGAACAGCACAACACCGGTGATCTCGAACCATCACTATACGCAAACGAAAAAAGGTCTTTGTAACCGCGTTAAGAGATGGAAAGAGGATGTAGATGTAGAAAGCTTTGTAGTAGAAGCATTAAGCTATGAGTCTTTGTCGAGCATCGTGATAATTTACTCTTAGATTGAATATCAAACCGTCTTTTATAGCTATTACAACTAAGAATTAACCTATGTCAACTTTAAAGCGTATAATGGTCGGTAGGTATAAAGAGCTCGTCGAGGGCGGAGATTGCTTCTTTTAAAGAGCAGTCCTTAGGCTGAACATTGACGGAGATAACATTAACCCGGACGACTGCGATATCATCCCTCTGTATTCCATATTATATGCCCTCATCGGCTGGAAGTGAAATCGATGCCAATTGGAATATTCAATAGATGCTTCTTGCAACGTTCACCGTTGGTCGAAAGGCACACCTAATTCCAACTAAAAACTAAAGCAGGAGGAAGATAAGAAACTGGCCTGAATCGGAGGAGGTTCCCTATAGACAATTCCTAATGCCCTTCTTACTAAGAAACTGCTATTCCTCCCACTACACTAAAGTTACCTCCTATAACAAATGCTGCCCACGTTCAAGCTCTAAGCCGTAAAGAAGAAAGAAAGTCCCATCCCGGGTACGAAAGTGGGCTATTCCTTTACCTTGACTACTACGCTATTTCCCCCGTCTCGAACGTGATTCGTATTGGATGCTTGATTCCGTAGCAGAGCTATTAGATGCGGAACCCGAGCTAATGGCTCACTTCACTACCTTAAGCCCAAGCTGGTGAATTCTCTGAAGCTTAAAAAGAGTCTTTCCTACCGGGAGAAGTGGAACTGTTTACTTATATGTGAACTACTCCTAATTCTTTTCACTCTGTATGGCAGCAGCTCATTTAGTAGCATCTATCTTGCTCAGTTTCCTTTTGTCTGTTGATACTATCTTTCTTTTCTCACCCTCGGAAAACCGAACCAAAGCCAAAGCTCCCCATGGTCGCCTTCGCTCCCTTGTACTAATATATGGTAAAATGAACACTAAGCCAATCCCGATGAAAGTCGTAGCCTAAACTTTTAATTACCTACTCAGGTCTCTCTAAGCCCTGAAACCTTAACTATAGTATGGCTATGTTCTCAGATCAGTCTTTTCCTTTTCTGCTTATTCACATCTTATTTACCTCCTCACTCGAGTAACACACAACCCTTCAAACTTACAGCCACTACCCCCAAACATCTTTCTATGACACCCTAGTCACGAGTAAGCCCCCTTTTTTTTATGTTATGTTTTTTAATCGCGTTTGATGATTGTTTATTGTGAATCCGTTCGACATATATGCCTTCACTCGGGGCCCATCCAAAAAGCAGAGAAATGAAGAAGTGACGTCCAAGCCCGTGGTCGCAATGCCGCCTCCACGCAAGCCCTCGGTCACCGAACCGACCTCGTCCGCTCGGAAGGACACAATGACTTAATCAACTGGATCCACCGAAGCAATTTCCTCTAGACAGAATGAGGCTCTCGTTGAGAGATCTATTAGTGATTGGGCCACCCCTCCTGGCAAAGAAAGAAAGGCAGGTTCAGGCGATTAATCAAAAAAATATTTCCTTCCCTTTCTTTATGACAGAGCAATTGAATGATGCGGTTCGGGTGCAGGGCCTCTAAGATTATGAAGACGCTATTCATTTTCCTTTCCGTCCTATTGAAGAAAAGACCTTCGGCATGATGGTAGTAGAGTAGTCGATCTGATCTCGCGCGCGGGCGGATAGAAATGCCTATAGATAAGGTAGGCGAGGGTAGCTTGCCGGCAAAGGGCGTGTATGGTAGTCTTTTGTTTGAACAAGCCTTGTTACTACAGCTTCTTACTAAAGAAAGAATGCCATACTATCGAACTATAGGCGAGATGAAGCAAGCAAGGGAAGAGTTCCGACAAAGCGATTGATCCAGTTAAGACCGATAGATAGAGTACGGGACAGGACCAATACTAAGAGGGGACGTAGGACATATTTATTTACAGGAATCGCTAGACAGAACTAGGACAAAACTAAAAGCACGCCAGTCTAGCCTCTGGCCTCTAACTCTTCTAACCAAAAGCACGCTAGTTTAACATACCACATAAAAGACTCTGGCCTTAACCGCAAATAGCATACCGCTGAAAAGGGGAAAGACTCTTGCCTCATGGAATCATACCGCCTTTAGCCTGTTCTCAAACGGCGAAGCCTCAGACTCAAACCTGAAACTTGGCTATTAGGGAATCTTCATTCATATAGTCTCTTGTCTTAACCTGTTAGTGCCCTGCGGGGAAATCACTGTTGAAGAATTGGCTGTAAGTTTAGTCTTCATGAATTGATTATTGGGTCCTGTATAACTGCTATAAGGGTAAAAGGTTTAAGCCGTAGGAGTTTTCTTTTTAGAGATAGGGACTACGGAAGTTCATGGGAAGAGGTTAGTGGAAGATATCCTGTTTCCGGGGTTGGAGTCACCGAAGTAAACGATTGGCAAGAAAAGACACAGGAGTGGACCTGACAAGCATAAGATTCATTCAATAGACAACAATAGACAAGCCGGAGAGTATGCACCACTCCGAAGTACTAATAACTAAGTTGAAAAGAGAGCGGGGCAGGCCATAGACGAAAGTGAACTATAGACTACTTACCGGAGACCATAGGCAATGGACGAAAGACCAGCGGAAGGGCATTAGTCGCCGAGGAAGATAGTGCGCGTAGATCAAAGCTTAGTGGAGAGACCCTACATAGGCCAGTTCCAAGGCCAGGGCTCGATCCTGCACAATTGACCTGCTTCATACCATCTACTTACTATCTGACTTACTTAATGCACTCACAAGCGTTCGCATCGCTGCCCTAGCTTCGTGTTAAAGGCACAACGGAAAGAACTACTTACTCTATTCTATTGACGTAATATTCATTCATAGTGGCCAGGCGGGTCGTGAGAGAAAAAGCTATGTGAACGTACGCACCAACCTGAAAATCCTTCTCTTTCTTCCCTTGCCCGAGAGGGGTTGATCCTTACACCGCCCCTACTTCTTCCTTATGCAGTGCCCTTCGGGGAAATCAAAGCTTGAAGAGAGACCTACGTATCTATTTCATGAGTTGATTAGTGGTCTTTAGAGAAAAGAGGTCTTTCCTTTACGTCGTAAAGAGAAGCATGTGCCTTCCACCTATCCTGCACGTATAGCAGGGCTTTAAAGTTAAAGAACGCATCGGGCAGCGAGCGGAAAAAGAAAGTAGATTTCATTTTGGTAATTGAGTGAAGAAGCTCTCAGCGAAGAACAACCCCTAAATCCCGGAAGTCTTGAATCGGGATCCGATCTCTTTTGGTACACTCGAGTCATAAGGTGTGTACAGACAGACAGGCTTCCTTTCGAAAGGCTAGGCACCATTTGATCCAAAGCTCCTCATATGATGGGTATAGGCTAGTTGAAAGGAATGACCTCACGTCAAGCGAACGGCATCAAGGAATCTCCGTTTTCAACCTTTGTGGCATCGGTTACAGCTGGCAAAGCTAACCTCTATCCATAACAAGAAAGAAGAATCTCGATCTAATTGGAAATTTCCCATCACCTTTTTGACTTGGCTGGTTCCTGTTTGCCAAAGTGGCTTCGTCCGCCCTTCCCCATAAGAGAAAACTACGATTAAAGCTGGAGTAGATAGATCGACCAGGCAAACTTCCCCTTCCTCCCATGTGGAATGCCCCACTCAGATCGCCCAGAGCCCCAACGAGTCACTACACACCAGCTTCGCTAACCGAACCAAAACATAAGTGGAAGGAATTCTGGTTATAGAAGGTCTAAAGGATGGATCCTATCGTCGAACCGTGAGATAGTGGTCCTGAATAATCCAAAGGCCATCCAACAACACCTTTTCCAAGTCTTCATCCTTTCAAGTTGGTGAAGCGGAGGGAAGAACGAAGTTTCCCGGTGGAAGGGACGAAAGTGAAGCAAGTGATCCCGGCCATCGAACCAAACTCTCAATCTCTAGTGCTTGGCCAGCTCCACCATCTACTACATCTCCCTCTCCCGATTAACCTTCCCCGGGCGAAGACGCGGAACCAAACGAAGCGAGTGATTCAACAAAAGAACTTCCCACTTTTCTAATTCCGTTCTGTCACCCTCTCATTCTCCATCAACCTCTCCTACAAATTTAGCAAAATCAAAAGCTTTAGGCTAAGCCTTTTTCCTCCCCTATACGTCTTGCAGGAATGCCCCTAGAAAGTACTCAATCAATGGGAATACTGATACGGGCAATACCTGCACTAGAAAACGAGAGACTGAACAGTCTTATATCTAGAGCCTTCCCAGGTAAAGAAACTGCATCTAAGGGAACTCACCTAGTCCGCCATCAAAGCATTGATAAGAGTAGCTCTGGTCTGGAGATTCTTAGATCGTTAGGGCGTATGGAAGAGAAGGCCTTAGGAAAGGAAAGTAATTGAAAAGAGAAGAAATGCAACTGCATCTATCCTATCCCAAGGACTGACAGATAACTCGCAACGAGAAGGGAGTCGATTGGGGCTGGAAGGGAATTCCCCCTTCCTTTCATTAGATAAGCTTAGCTTTTTTCTCAAAAATGGAAAAGGGAAGGCATAAGCAAAGACAACTCGAACTGAAGCTATATGGCTTGGCTTTCAATTTCAACTGGAGGAGCTTACCAATGAACTGGAAGAACTTAAGACTGCCTGGAATGAGACTCCAACAACTGGCTTTGCAAATAAACTAGCTAAAACAGAGTTCGCTGTCTTGCCTTTGCCAACTTCAAAGTTGCCTGATGATGGATTGCTTGAGTCTCTTTCACCGGTTTTAAGAGCCTGCAACAGGATAGTTTGACCTTTTTTATGCAATTGGCTCAACTGGATATCGAATTGAAGCACTTAGAACTCAGCACAATGACTGGAGGGCAACTCAAAATGGATAAAGCTTTCTCCCACTTGAAGGATTGCTCTTGCCTACTCTGGCTCTAGACCTTTACCTAGGCCTTTAGATAGTTAGCTCTTTAAGCGGGAAAAAACCCTTAGATCGTTACGTTCCTTATTAACGCGATTATGGGTAGTCCCTCACAGGTATCCACCATTTGAAGTGAAGAAAGACTAGCTATACGGTACAGGCTGGCCAATGGTTGACAAAAGGTCTGACCTTAGCACTTAATATGTAGGGGATTCGAAATTGAAGGGCTTAGCATCGAAAGCACCTCCAACTTCAACAGGCACTGAAATAGGATCGGCTTCTCTTTTAACTGGATAGGAAACTAGCTCGGAATACGCTTTTGCCCTTGCAGACACAGATCGAAAAAGTGCTTCAGGGCCTTACAAAGCGCTTTCTTATGAACAACTTTTAATAGTCTTAATTGCGTTTTAGATATAGTAATCAATCTGCATTGCTAAATTTAGTATATAATCTAGTAATTACCTTACTATATAATAGTAAGTAAGCAAGAAAAATTGGATTACTATTACTATATTTAGTCAAAGTCAAAGAGAAAGTGGTGGAAGAGAAGAGCTATCTATCTGGTACGTAGTCACTGAGGTGGTAAGGTAGAGGGACTGAAACTGCAATAACAGGGTCTGCCACTAGAAAACCCTAGTCCTGGAATTGGATGGGCATAGCACTAAAACGAAAACTGGAAATGCAACTGCCACTGGATGGCCAGGAGATCGTTATCCTTAGCTCCTTAGAGCGGGAGTAGGGGTCTTGGTATAAATGGGAGGAATAGTAAGAGTGGACACTTAGACATCGTATCCACGACTCTTATCCTACCTGGCTTACTTCAGGGACTCCGGGCTTGCCCTAAAACCTACTTGCGTACTGTATGGGAATCTATGCCTAAGCGCTTTTTCATTTCCTTAAGTCATCTAATAGGATAACTTGAAAACTATCTTAACTGATAGAATTGCCCCTTGCTTGCTGGAACATATCCCTTTTTTTTTACTTATCCACAGAATAGAAAGCCCTCTCTCGTACGGATACTCCCACAATTGGGACAACTACTTCTACTGCTACTTCAACTGGACTCGCAGGGAATAATTCATATATAAGATGGCAGAGAACTCCCAATAGCTCTATGAGATTCGCTTAGAACTCCTACTGACTTATAGGGCACTCCCAATGGATAGTTGACCTAGAATCAGCTTCTTCCTTTCCTGATGGCTTAAGAGTGGCTGTAGAGAGAGCATATGCACAACCCCTCTTTAGAGTATTCTTACAAAGCAGCCGCCTATTCTAAGGGAAGAGAAAGCCCTAAAGAAAAGATATCTACAGCCCCCCAGAGAAAGAGATCCCTACCAGGGAAAGATATACTAAATAGATAGACTACTCTTTCAGGGAAGAGAGAGGAAATGGAATTGCAATTGGATTCGATCCTATAGACCCTTCGTATGGATACTCCTATCAAGACGAACTTTTAGGCCTTTTTCTTAGCAGAGGCAAAGTAAAGTACTCAAGGGAGAAGCAAGCGAAATAAATTCAGTAAGAACCTTCAGGGGCCAGCTAGCGATAAATCTCCTAAACCCATCCATACAGAAAGGAAAGGCCAAGGCGGGTACATGGACTTACTATAAATCTTACCCGAGAACTGCAAGAGGCTCGCAAGCATTAGGATAAGAAAGGAGAACCAAGGCAAGCACATGGCCTGCAAGCTCGCTTGGAAGGAGATTGCTATCAGTGATAGCAAGAGCCCTTGAAGTCTTTGAGTCTTATATTTATTAACTATTTACCTACTATATTGATTATCCATAAAGGAGAGATTGGGATTGGCTCTAGAGGAATTAGCACTTATGAATGGAGGGGCTTCCCTATAACCCTACTCTGCCTGCTAGGCCTTAGTGCTTTAGACCATTCGGTATTGATACTACTAATATTAGTGCTCTTAACTAACGTTATTCTCGGGATTGCTGGTATTGGGAAAACCCTTAGAGACAAGAAAGACCGACCCCCTCCTCCCTAGGAACTATTGGCTGGACCGTATTCACCTATCGCCATAGAAGGCCTTTTTTCTGAAACTGCCTTAAAGAGAACTGCAATTGGGGGCTCGCTCAAAAGCAGAAAGATTGGCAGGGTGAAGGAAAAGAACTCCAACAGGTTGGCTTGAAAGAAAGCGAGCTGGCCTTTATTCTTCAATTGGATTAAGCGAACTACCAATGGCTGGAATCGATGCTTTGGAAGAGGGGAACTCTCAAGAGAAAGACTGAAACTGTCAGGGCTTGCGCAATTGGAGGTGAAGACTTTAGCACTCTTTCTCGCTCGAAAGCAGGCGAAAGCAGGAGAACTAAAGGCTAAAAAGAAATCTGCAACAGGCGCAGAAAGATTAGATTTAGGAATGCAACCTTTAAGACTCCCACTAGATCGAATGGAGAAGGGCTGGAGTGAAAGCTCAATCCAAGACATGAAAGCGGAATCACAACTAACAACTGTCGAAGTAAGTAGGTCAATGCCAATGAGAAAGACAAGGTTTAGCCTAGAAAAGTCCTAAGGAAAGCAAATGACATAGAATAAGATGTCATCTCATGCCCTCTTTGAATGGCTTGTTCAAGAAGGGAAGGGATTGCTGCTCTTAGAAAGAAAAAGCTCTTGGTGAATCCGGACAAATGCTATCGAATCAGCTGCTTGAGAATACCCTCCTGATGGTTCAGTCAGTTAAGAAGAAAAGAATCGGTTGCTAGAGGAAGACAGAAGCAAGGGAAGGAGAAACTATTCTTGCTTGAGTGGAATCAGTTTTATTTGTAATTCCACTTATTTTACGATCATATCTCTTTCAACTTGAGGAATTTCTTTGAAAGAAGAGACAAGAGCAGTTACGCCTTTTTATAATCCCGTATAAGCAACTAAGAGCCTTTCAATAGCGTAGCGGATCTTGCTAACATTAGAGACTCTACTTAGTAAGTTGTCTACCTTCGCTGGTGGACTAGTTTAGTTAGAGGATGGGACGATAGAGCTCAAATCAATCTAATACCGTTCGTGACCTGACCCAGAGCCACTAGGATCAGTTGGTCAGTCTCATCCCGTGCTTGGATTGGGGGCACGAAACGATAGCTATTCCTTGCATCGTTAAGAGTTATGGCTTACTTCTAGGCTTTCGGGGAAGGGAATGTCATTCTTCTGTATTCTATATAAGTATAAGAGGAGACCCCCGGATAGAAAAAGAGAGAAGAGCACTTATTCCATCAACGTGCCAAGCTAAAGGGCGGAATCGATCAACTACCTTTTCCTTTTGTAAAAAATTCCCAGAAAAATGGTTGAATGGGCAGACTTACGACTGAACTCTTATTGGGATGGGAGGCCTTACCTTACGACTGCTACGGGTAGCTCTCTTAACTATCTGGCTATCTCTCAAGAGTGAAACTCAATTCCCTCACTACTTGCCTGTAAACCAGAGCTAATGATTGTGGATCCTCTACCGTAGTTGAATTCACACCAACTTACTCTAGACAAAGATAAGATAACGATTTGGCGATTTGAATGCCATATATGACTTGACTCTATCAATTCCGGAACCCTCCAAAAAGAAAGAGATTCCACTTGAGCTATTCTCGTTCTAACGACAGAAGCGGATTCAAGCATTCGTTCCGAGTCGCCAAGAGACAGAAGAGCTTATTTCAAGCATTCCCCTTGAGGCGGGAAAACTCCTTAATCATTTAACTGGGTATGAGAACTCCTCCCTTATAGTAGAAATTCTTCCAAGAACGTATTCTTCTTAATTAAGTTGATTTGAGAACATCTGCTGCTGATTTCAATAGCCAAGTCAAGCTTTCCAGCAGGCGAGACAGATGCCGATTCTACCTCTGCCAACTCCCTCTTTATAGCAGGATTTTCTTAACCAAGAGCTAGCTTATGGATATCAGATATCGATATCGGAAGATCAGGCCCATCACTTCTTCTTGACTTTTATGATTTGCCTGCTGGAGGATCATCGAAGGTTGGAGAAAGAGATAGAAAGCTGACTAGAGTAGGGGGTAGAGGGGCTGTGTATATCTATTCCAATCGGGGTGATAGCTCGACTCGACAAATGGGAGAGAGATCAAATCGCGCGGGAGAGGGGGTCCCCCATCATCTAGATTCAAAGTCAAGGTGTTGTTCGGATATTGATCGTAGCAAACGTCACTTCCTTCATTGGATGGGTTCAGGCTTGCTTGTCTCGCTCTCATATTGGAAGGCTAGGTTTGGAACCCTCTAGGAACTGAATCGCTAGAAAGATCTCTTCTTTCGTTTAAACCAAGTAGGCCCTAAACCAAAGCTTTGATCGCTGTGCTTTCCCCTTATTGTTAGTCCTCTTACCATACACCACTTCGAATGGTTACTTCCCCCCTTACTTAACATAGGCCGATTCACATCGTTTTTATAGGCAAACTCTGCAGTTGGAAGAACTTATTCCCACTTGCTCGGTCTCCCTTGCACTAAGCTCCTCAGAAAGTCTTCCAGTAAACCGACGACTGGAGTCTGGCCGTCCTGAGTGATAAGCACTGCTAAACCTCAGTTCAGTGCCTAATTTCTTCCGTAGCACCCTCTATTAGGGGGCAGACTGGTGTCTTGATCGGACGTAATGCTCCCCTTTCGTCATAAGGCGTGGTTTCTCACCACCTAATGATGATATCATATCACGATCATGGGGTAGCCCGGTTCGAATTCCATATGCAGATTCTAATTGAAATCAAAAACCCGAAGCTTATTTAGTTCCAGATGATGCAAAGCCAATTAGAATTCCGGATCCAATCCCATCTCCCGACCTATACCTATAACTTCTTCAAATGTAGATTTGCCCGAACTTATTTAATAAGGCGAGATGGAGACCTTGATTTGGACCCTCGTGATCGAGCTTTTGATTGTAAAGAACGCGGAGCCATAGTCAAACGATCCAAACCAGGTTGAGAGCGTCGAAGCTTATCCACCTGAAGCGCTCACTTCTACTCCTGTCCTGCTGTGGAAGCAGTGGCCGGAAGCTTCACTGTGGAGGCGGGCGGTCTGATGGAGCTGATTAGATCCACAACCGAGATGGAGCCATCCCTGGAACCCAGGAGCGAAGCTATCCCTCCTGAGACTGGCCCACAAGAATCCATTTCAGGATTTTAACCTGCAATACAAAGACTAACCATGGAGGTCACTGAAGCTGCTGAATCGACCTCTGAGAAAGAAGAAGAACAAGAACTACTGCGGTTGAGGAACAAGCCGTCGTGGCTGCACCTGTCAAGTTACACGATCTTTCTGTTTGCCCGCTTTGATTAGGCTTTATTCCCGAGCGCTCTTTTTAAATGCTCTGGTGGAGCTGGAGAAGCAAGACTAGTCCTTATTAGTAAAGCTTCGGCCCTGCCTTTCTAATCGGCATCTTTTGATCGTTTCACTGTCATAATGGGACCACTACACTGGCCCGAGAAGGTGTGTAAACGGTCACTCTATAACTATAAGGTCTCAATGGACACTATTTTCATTTATAAAAAAAAAAAAAAATAGGGACCTAATAAGCACAAAGCTATTACACAATCAAAGCCTTTTTCATCTCCTGCGAACAGACGCACAAGATAACCTTTGATACACGCCACTAGCTGTTTAACTACTTTACCGAAAACAGTCAAATCACACAATTCATTGGCTTCTCCTCTAAGGAAGTAAAAAAACCCCACATGCTCTTTCTCATATCACCTATACGAATCCGAAGCTAACCCCTGCACCTGATTCATCCCCTTGAATAACGGGTTTGCCTGCGAGTCTTTCTTTGAATTTATGATGGAGAGACGGGGAAGATGAAAACAATAGATGTGATATACCGAAAAAAAAAAAGGTAGAGGAGGCCTGTTGCCGAGACCCCGTCCTCTTGCAGAGGAGGCAAAGCACCGTAACCATAATGAAAGTTCAGATCAAGTGCCAGAAGAAATGGTCGACTCTGAATCCGGATTGGTTTGAATCGAGAATGAAAGATTTTCTCTAAACTAGAAAACCGTCAAGAAAGGATCCATCAACATGATGGACACTCGAAACCTTATCTATCTGGTTTGTGTAAGGAGGGAACCGATTTGACCTTTTCAGTAAAGGGGGAAACAAATAAAGTAGGAGACGAAAGACTAACATAGCGCTTCACGCCCAGAGGAAGATGCTTTCTTTTAGCCTACGCCTACGCCTTTCCCCTTTTAATAATAATAAGGTAAGCATCCAGCTCTCGATCCAGAGCTACTGCTTCAACAATCAACTGAGCTCAGGAAGTCAGGTTAAGACGTCGACTTATACAGGGTCTTTTCCGATAAGATGAAAAACAATTCCTGTCTTGAAAGGTAAATCCCACTAAACAACACTTGTACGCTTGACATGAAAAGTAGAGGCAAGCAGAGTCAAAGGCCAAGCCTCAACCAGCAAAGGGGGACAGCCATGCCAATCCAAGCAGAGCAACTAGAAGCCCACTCTACCTTTTTTTCTTTATCTTATACTTCGTTATTCAAGGAGACCCATGTGCATTTCCTCTGTTCTGTGCTCTTGAACTCTTGATTCCCTTGTGCCTTTAGTTGAAGTATAGGTCGTCAATTCAATCTATCTTGATGGGATTTTTGCTTTTTTTGAGTGGTATAGAAGGGATTCCTCTAGTAAGTAGCGACAAGAGGCTACATCAATAGCTGAAACTTGTTTTTGGGTAGGGTAGGCTCGGAGTCAGAAGTCCTCTCTTTCCCAACCAAATAAGCATTTTTGGAAAGTTCATCTTCCCGCGGTCAAAACTAAACAACACTTGCGGATAACAATCAGACCTTACCCGGGACAGGGACCATACTAGAAAGCCTAATTAAAAATAATTAGGCTCAATTCACATCTATGAGCGATGATTCCTGTTTCTCTTGCTCGCTTCGATCGGACTCTGACAGCTTAGGGAAGAATGAAGGGTCGCTAACAAGGCCCCTAAATGACTGCTCAGAAGGCCTACCCATTTTTTTTCCTAATTCCTTTCTTTCTACTAGTTCTTACAAAAAAAATTTGCAGGAAGTAAACGAAGTCTTTCCTTCCGAAAGAAACTCCTGAAGTCACGTCTTTCAGTACTGGGACTGAAGTCAAGTACTTTCCAGTTGCTCTTTGCCCAAAGCCCTCCTTCCGACTTATACAACTATAAATAGCTTTAGCATCTATTGAAAAGGAAACGTCTTTCTAGAGCTAAGGGGAAGGTTTGGAACCCTAATAGCAGAATGGAATCAGTTTACCGGGCTGACTTCCATGCCAACACGAGTAGTTTAACTCATCACTACCTCGTAAGGGCGTTGAGAATTGTTTTTGCTTTTATTGTTAAAAATTCTTAAAAAAGTCTTAAAATAGCCCTTGCATAGTTTACGAATTCTGCTTAGTAGGGACCTAAACACAGGAATGGTTTTTCTCAGAGTCAGACCACGCCTTATGACGAAAGGGGGAGAAAGGACGGGTCACCTGCCGATCTATGATCAAACAAAACTATACCTGAAGAATGGGATACAGATTGACCAGCACAAAAGCCATCTCTATCAATCTACGCTCATTGATGAGACGGCGACATAGAGAAGAAAGTATACCGTTCCCCCCTTGTCACTTAAAAGTAAAGAAGAGATACAAACTTTGGAATAATAATTTTGTGGGATCGAGGATGGAATCGAATAGCGAATGCACTTGCGGTTAAGACAGGTCCTGCATCTCCTACCTAATGCAATTGACCGACCCGGCATCTCTTTCGTTCAATAATGCCTTTGCTTCAAGACGCTATTTACCAGGAAAAAGACACTACCCTTTTTTTTTGAATTGAAAAAGCCGAAGGGGCGAACGAGCGCTGCGGTAACGAGCCGTAAGAAAGATGAGCAGAGCATTCCTTTCACCGGCCCTTATAGGAGTAGGGGGCGTGGTGAGATAGATAGACGTCCAATCTTGCAGCAGCTAGTTGCTCGGCCTTAGTCTTGGGCTGATCTCATACTTCAATCAACCCCTTCGTACTTCGATCCAATCAATCGATCGATCAAGAGGCTAATCTCTTTTGTTTAGGTCGGTAACTAAAAAAAAAAAAGAAAAGAAAGTCCTCGCTTTCTCTTGAACAAGGGAAGGGCAGCATAGCATTAGCTTCAATTGAACAAGCTCAACCTTGAAAAAAAAAGAAAGGCGGTAGGCCGAAGAACCGTTGAACGCTTCAACTTGGCCACTGAAGAAGGCGAAAGCTGGGCGAGAGACTAGGCCAACTTACTTCTTACTGCCATGGTTTAAGCTTTAGGCTCCATAGACGGAACTATGTATTAGGTATTAGGGAGGGGAGGAGAGAAAGAACGCATGCATGGAGATTCTGTCTCTCGGAGGTTCGATAACCTATGAAAGGACATCTAAGACTAAGAAATAATTCAAGGAAGTCCATTACTGAGAGAAGTGGTGATCTCGTCTTGCTTGCTGGGAGAAAGGAAGCTTCCGGACCACCTTTTCCAGCCAGATAGCGAGCGATCACTCAGCAATGAACACTAACTGAAAGCGGCCGGGAATGAGTACCTATCCCTTACGGGAATCGAACCCGTGTCTTCGACATGAAAAGACGATGTCCTAACCACTGGACGAAAGGGACCAAAAAGCCATTCTTCATATACCTCAGCTCCGACAATAGAAGTGGTTCGTTTTGTTTCTATACGCAATTCAAGATTTCGTTTGTGTTCATGTTGGCGATTTCTGATGTGAATTCGGCGGGTCGTCCCCCCTTCCTATGGGTTCCCCCACCGACCCAGTAACACACCAACCACGCCCCTTCCCTTTCTCCGATCATAAAGCCCCCTGATCCCTTTCTTTGTCTTTCATCCCCCCTGAACAGAATAAGTAAGGCCCCGTTCTTTCTAAAAAAAAAAAAAAAAGAAAATATGGGCGAAGCGCCCGTTTGAAGTGGCGAAGGCCTATGCTAAAGTAAGAAAGAAAGTACGTTAAGGTTACGAAGTCACTTAGTCGAACTATAAAGAAAGGGAGGCTAAGCTTACTTCGTAAGGTCAGCTGGTTAAGGAAAGCTCAGGTTATGAAATCGCTTAGCCGTTAATTAATTAAATAAAGTAGTAGTAAGGCATCGGTACGGAGTTGCGTCAGCTGTAGATATAGACTAGGCTAAGGGACGGAGCCTTCCACTGTGGACCGGGACTACGCAAAGGTAGAACACCATAGAAACTTCGCTTACTTTCTCATAAACCTTGATTTCGCTACGAAAAATAAGAACCCGGAATAGCGGAAATCGGTTCGTGTTCCGCTTTCAAAGTAAGTTGTCTTTGCCCAAGTGTGAACTGCAGACGACTCTCCAGTGGTTCCATTCCTTCTTACTTTACTTTTGGGTCAACCCAACCCGAATGGGAATAAGAGGGTCAGCCAAACAGCGGGCAGCTCCACTTTGTACATTTTCTGAGGCAGACCAATCAGGTTTAGAAAAGGGAGGGGAACTTCTCACCGAAGCGAAGGAGGCAGTAGGAATGAAGGAGGCGGGAAGCTACCGCTTCTAGAATGCAAGCTTATCCTTGACTTTTTTTAGAGAAAAAAAAAAAAGGTTTTTGGATGAAGTAATTGGAGTGACAAATGGTTACGGTTGCGGAAACCGGAGAAAGTCGGGAACCGTCGGTTACCTTTTGAATCAAAGTAGCGACGAGCCGAGTACTACGACTACAGGGGGGGCAAAGCTTCTACGACAGCTTCGCTTCCTCGTCGCTTCTTTCTGGCGACTAGCTTCTCAAGTGGGTGGCTTGGTAAGCAAGCTACCTTCAGCATCGGTAAAATCCCTATCAATAATAGGCCGGAATGGTGGGGAAGGAGGCCCCCCTACTTCAATGGAAAGGGGGGAATCGCCGTTTCACAGCCGCTCCTCTACAACTACCTTTCGCCTAACATGATCACGAACGAAGACAGAGAATTGCGTAGATAGGAGGACGAAACGAACCAACCCACTTGTCCTGATCGGAACGATTGAAGAAAGAAAGAGAATGGTGGCCCCTTTCGCCCAGGGGCCATCGTCGGAGAACAATGTCGGGGACAGGGCGAGAACCTTCCGTTGGTTACGCCCTTTAAGTTAAGGGTTGGTTCTTCCATATAAAGGGAAAAGATGCGCTCAAGCATGCGAAGAAAGCTCTTCGAGCTTCCCTTATATTATGGAAAGGTTTGTAGAAAGGGGCTTCTTAAAATATCCCATAACATAAATAAAGTAGGGGCTTCAAAGCTTGTAGTTTAAGGGTGCGCAGGTTTGGAATCCTATACAAACAAGGGGCTAGCGCGCAATGGCTTTCTCTGATAGGGGCTCGCTTCTTCAAGTTCCGCTTGCTGCTCGTCAAAGCCGTAGCTGGCTGTCTACTAAACGAGCCTTCACTGCCCGCCCGGCCCCTATCTTTAATCTTAAGTAAAGTGAAGTCAAATCAATGAAGTGAACAGCCCAACCTCTTTGTTTGAAGCTTTTCCAGGAAGCTTCTACTTGTTGAAGCTTTTCTTCCCCTAATTCCAAAACACAACAATAGACTTGCAACTATAGTATAGGAAAAAGCTTCTCTTTGATAGCGGTCATAGGGGGTTCAGAAAGGATCTGATCGTAGATAGAGACTTAAACCTGTGTGGGGGTAGGGGCGGATGTAGCCAAGTGGATCAAGGCAGTGGATTGTGAATCCACCACGCGCGGGTTCAATCCCCGTCGTTCGCCCATCAATAAATGGACCATTTGTTACGGAGACACAAGACAACCCTAGAAAGCATTTTTTCTGCAAGTAATCTCGAGGCTTTCAAACGCATCCAAGCAATTGGTATCCGATTGAAACATAGAAACCATAGATTCGCGTCGCCTACTTGCTGAAAGCACAAATGGAATGGCTGATCATTTATTGTATGAAGTTTTTAAGACCTCACTAATCAGCCTTAAACTTTTGAGTTCATAATGAATGAAATGAACCCCCGGATGAAGAGAAAATCTCCCCTCCCTTTTACTAAACCATGGGGAGTCCCGAGTAGTTTACCGGGCAAATTTAGTTGTCGTGACGATACCTTTCTTAGTGGAAGATTGGAAAAGACTTCTCTTCATCACGAGACTGATCGGATCCGCCGTAGACACCCGAGAAACCCCCACAAGGCAGGCTAAAAGAGTAAGAGGACAACAAGCAAAGAGTTATGCTTTCATTTCTTTGTTGAGATTGAAATAAAGTTATTTTAAAAAGGGGGTAGGTATAATGCACGCAGGCCAAGTCAAGAAAAGGACTTCCTTACTTTTATTTCATAGTAGTCTTAATGACTAGTAGTTTGAAGCCTTAACCGGTTTTTTTCGGCGCTCGGTTCCTTCGTCTTAAGTCAAGTTCAGTTTACTTTTTCGATTTTGAATGGAACTCTTAGTCGAGCTGATGGCGAGATCGATTTTTTGTTCGAGGTTCAAGAGAAAAGAGAGGAACCACCGCCCAATGATGCTTTTACGAAAGTACGGTCACCGGTGGCGAATACCTTCTCGACACTATCGAACCTAAAATCCACTCTCAATCGCTCTTTTTTTATTAGAGGAATTGTTTTCGTATCCTGGACTTAAGGAAGGCAAAAAGTGCCCTATCTGCCTTGTTGTGATAGGGGGGCAGTGCCAATTGTTTGTTTTCAAGTCAAGCTCCGTATCCCTATCTCTTTTTAGGTTGGCATAACAAAGAAAGAGAGTGCCAAGAAACAACACATACCCATTACTTTTTGTTGGAAGGTTCGGGATCGTCAGGGAGCCCCTATTAAGTAAGTCCAAAGTTCTGCCGCGAGAATTCACAGGTTCGTTCATTTACCAGCACTAGTTCGTACCTTAGCAAGCAAGCTGCCGCGACCTCCGGTCTGCAAGCACCTCTGGTCCTAAGCACCCCCGGTCTCCAGGCTTAAGGCAACAGGGAGACAAGCTTGAAAGCCACACTTGCACACGACACTTGCTCGTTTCTTTCTGACTTGGTGCTTTCAGTCCGTCCTGTCGAAATTGATTTTTCACTTCTTTTGTTTGTGTAAGCCTTCAAGCCAAGTGAAAATGGAGAGCGTTTTTCACTGATTTGATTGGTGGATCGGGTCTGGTTCTTGCTTTAGTTTTTTTCTTGCGCACTTGACCATGGGATGGTTGAGTGCCCTATTAGAGAAGGCCGATGGATAGACCCAATATCTATCAGTACTCGCGATCTGGGGAGTACCTAGGCAACTTATAAGGCCTCTACATTGAGGGAAAACCTGCTCTACGTGAAAAAAAAAGGGAAGTTAACTTTTGCATAACCTCTGTTTTATTTTCCTTGGGCATTGGAACAATCACAAGTGCAGGAAATAACTGGTTGATATAAGAAGATCTCTGACCATATGGTCTTAAGTTGAGTATAGTACTCAGCAACAGTCATATCCCCCTGACTAAGATTTGGGACTTCTTATTCAAGCTGGAATATCTTAATAGAATAGAGGGGCGCTCTCAGCTAGCCTCAAACTTTGGAACAACTGAATCCTCATGCCTCTCCTCATTCTTTATAAATGAAAAAGATAATTGCTTTGCTTTTTTATTCGCGCTTTGTAGTAATTAGAGGGAGAGCGCTCTGACACCGGGCCACCAAAGGTCGGATGGATCGGTCTATTGATAAACACCGACCAGGTCGTAACCATATTCTAAAGCTTTGGAACGAATGGCAAGCAGTATAAGGAGGGATCCCTGCTAGGGTAAATAGCGCGCCTAAGCGAGCAAGCATACGCATAGCAGCACATAGCGCGCCAAAAGGCTACGTACGCGAGGCTAGAGCGCGAGAGCGGTGCGTGAAGGAATGACTATTCCACCGGGGAATTTTTGTAGAAAGATAGGGAGGCGAGAGATAGTATGAGGCCGGTACTCAAAGGAAGCGGCCCTTGGAAGAGAGTCCGGAGACGCCAAGAAGGGCGTAAGAATCAAACAGAAGGCAAAGCGCCAGAAGGTCTATGATGTGGATAGATCGAGCTCGGAGTCAGACATCCCGGAACCACCTAATCCCATAGGCACTGAGTCAGAAGGATAAGGAGACCTGGTATGGCATCGCTCTATTGTAATTATTTTCGGTGCGCTAGGCACACTGCTCATCCGCCATCCGGAGGTACCGAATCAGTGCTATCACCTACGGAGAAGTTGTCTTGCTTTATTAAGAGCAGGAAAACGAGACCAGCAGTTCCGAAGAAGTAAATAGCATAGAACTCAAGGCCGAAATAGCAGAGATGCTGCCTCGGGTTCGTGATCTGGTAGTTCCGGCGGAGCTTACCACGGCCGTTATGGCTCTCGCGAAGCACGAGGATTTAAATTAACACGCTATTGGCTGCCGACAAAGAGCTGAGTGATCGCCTAGTACAACAGGTGGTGGACTCTATAAAGGTGCTCCATGACAGGATGCTGGCTCCAGAGGCGGAGTCTCTGTTGGCTGATGCGGGAAGGCTCTCTGCGGAGCAGGCGTCCCGATGTCAGAATATATAAGAAGAGTTGATGTACCGAAGCCGGCGTAAGTCCCTCCCAAAAGGAACTGGAACCGCTCCACATATATCTCTTTTGGAACGAGCCTTAACTGACGCTACTGCTGCTATTGGTCTTGACACCAAAAAAGCTGTCGATAGATAGAGTTAAAGCAAGCATGCCGAGCCGGGCCTGAAGAACCGTAGTATCGTGCTAAGCCTATCAAGCCAAAGTTGAGTGAAGGAATACAAGCATTTAGACAAGGGGGACGGGGCTATTCTCGCCTCACTTGAGCGGGTAGGAGCTGGTTATTCCAGATTGGTTAACCAGAGAAAAGAGGTTTTTGCAACGAATTCTTTCTTTTTTATTTTTATCTTGCCAGGTGGGACAAGAAAATGCCCTTCCCTTCTGATCGAATCCGAACAATAAATGAAATTTGTTATCACGCAGTGCAACAGGCAAGAAATGAAATCGAATAATTGTATGCCGATCGCGCCCTCTCTTTCAATTGAGCTGATCCCCTCGCTTCTTTACCCGGTGACTTAAATTTCTATTCATTACTGGGCTATTCCCACGTACTCACTGACGAACTGTACTAATTGGTGGGTTGATCCAGGTAGCTCAGATCTGGGAATGTACTACAGGGAGCATCCTGACTAGTCTCATTGACATTTAAATGAGCATCCTGTTCCCTTCTGCTTCAGCATAGTAGACCTATTCTCCGAGAAGGAAGACCCTGTCCAGAAAAGTGGATTTCCCTGCTGTAGTATGAGTTGAGAGGATCAGACTTACGGGGGAACCTTCTCTAGTCTAGGAGCATTTCCACTATGTCTGTGTTCTTTCAATGCCCCTTCCCAAAGCAAAGCAGGAAGAAACCTATGGCGCATTCTTCTCTTTCAAAAAAGCTTTGGTATTGCGCCTTTCTGTGCTCCCTTTCGCCCTTCGTTATATCCTTAGCTTTCCTGTATCTCTTTCTTTCTTGTCTCTCTTTCTCTATCTTCCCATTCCTTGTAAGAAGTCCTAGGAGCCAAGACAGTAAGTAAGCCAGTCTTTGGTCTTTTAGTAAGTCTTTCCCTTCCTTGTACTAAGTAAGTAGGGGATCCTTTCTTTCTTTTTAATATTCTTTCTCTCCAGGCAAGCAAGGAAGTAAGCAAGTAAGGAAGGGGGTCTGTGATTAATAGGTAAGCCTGTGCTGCTAGTGTTAAGCTAGTGGTAAGGCAGCAGTAGGCCAATAATCCTTCTTTATAAGAGTCCTAAATCCTAGGGTCCTCGTAGTCCATTAGGAAGAAGGCAAAAGAGCTTACCTCTGAAGACTGAAGGAACAAGCGATTACTCTAAACCAAAGCGAACGCGAAGGGGTATCGGTAGTCCCTTTACTTTATTCCTTGGCAGGAATAGCGGAAATGGTAACTCCAAACCCTTGAGTGGCTGGTTGAATGGATTTGGGCGTATCTTAAATAAGGTAATTGATTGATTGAGTTGTTTCTGGATAAAGTCATGCGTATAATAGTTCATCTTGATTAGTGTGAGATGGTTTGACCTGTGAGTGGTTCCTTCCTATAAAGAAAGTAGCCTTTCTGCTTTATGGAAGAGTTAATAGAAAAAGTGGTGTATAAAGGGAAGTGTATGTTGTCTGTCTTAGGCTGTCAGATATTTTAAGTGTTCAGCGTGTTTGTGAAATTCCGGTGCCGCTGTTCTTCGCTGCTCGGCCCTTCAACCAACAAATTTCTGACGTGATGAAGCAGTTGAGTAAAAAAGGCGGGTGATTCCCTATTAAAATATAAAAGAGTCGCTTGAAACAGAGTCTATAGCATAGGCAAACTCCCAATAATAAGAAAGAAATAGAAAGAATATCGAGCAGTGGCAAAAAGGTTTAAAATAAGAGGAGGGAACGCAAAGAGTGACATAGTGTTCGTGACCGAGAAAGAGAGAAACAGGGGAGTTGGCTGATAAAGATGGACAGTAACGATTGCGTAATATCAATTTTTCGGCCTCGTCATCGAAAGCGGCTTCCAATTGCTCGGAAATTCTTAGCTATATGGGGGGCTTGGATGGTGAGCAAAAACAATTGATCAAGAAGTTGGTCAACTTTCGCATGAAAGAAGGTAAAAGAACGAGAGTTCGTGCTATTTTTTATCAAACTTTTCATCGCCCGGCTCGAACTGAACGCGATGTAATCAAACTTATGGTTGACGCCGTAGAGAATATAAAGCCCATATGCGAAGTGGAAAAAGTAAGAATAGCGGGTACTATTTATGATGTCCCTGGGATTGTAGCCAAGGATCGTCAACAAACCTTAGCTATTCGTTGGATCCTTGAAGCAGCTTTCAAACGACGTATAAGCTACAGGATAAGCTTAGAGAAATGTTCATTTGCTGAGATACTGGATGCTTACCGAAAGAGGGGAATTGCACGTAAGAAAAGGGAGAATCTTCATGGACTGTCTTCCACCAATCGAAGTTTCGCGCATTTCAGATGGTGGTAAAGTGAGATCACATAAAGAGCTCTTCCTCATTCAGTCAGATTATTCAGTAAGATATGGTTTTACCCTTTTCCTTTTTGTTTGTTTGAATTTTCATATAGAAAGCCGGCCTTCCTCATACTCCTCCCTTCATTCATTGAGTTGAAGGAATCCATAGGGGCCCGCCCGTTATGCATTGCATGAAAGAACCTTTCTTTGTATGACTTTTCTTTTGCCTCAGGTCGAATGAATACGAAAGAAAGATCAATCAAACAAAAAAATAGGCCATGAATGAATAAGTTGGGCCTTTCACTCCCTTTCGTCTGACTCGGGGAGCTGATCTGATAAATGCACTTCAAAGGGAGGGAAGCCAGGTTTCCCATGTTGGTATAGCCGAGCATAAAAGATTTTAAAGAAAAGTAAAAAAGAAGAGGTAGAGAGAGAGAACAGAACGGAACCGATAGCCCCCCAATTATTTCAGGGCAAAAGAAAGAAAAGTAAGGACTCTCGTTTTCCGCATACGCATATAGGTTGTGAAAAAGAAGTCCACTTTTCATTTTTAATAGAGAAGTGATTCATCTACTTTCTTAATAAGGTAACAGAACGAACTTCAAGTACTTCGTAGGACGCCGCCGTTTGCTAAGATGTGCTTCCACATCGTG